ACAATTACATTTCTAGTTCCATTTGTGGTAAAAGTGGAAATAGTAGTAAAAAAGCCGGAAGGAGTATACGACAAAGTTCTACTAATCTGGATGTAACTCAAAAATACAAGCATTTGTGGGTTCAATGCGAAAATTGTTATGGATTAAATTATAAGAAATTTTTTAAATCAAAAATGAATCTTTGTGAACAATGTGGATATCATTTGAAAATGAGTAGTTCTGATAGAATCGAACTTTCGATCGATCGGGGTACTTGGGAGCCTATGGATGAAGACATGGTTTCTCTGGATCCCATTCAATTTCATTCGGAGGAGGAGCCTTATAAAAATCGTATCGATTCTTATCAAAGAAAGACAGGATTAACCGAGGCTGTTCAAACAGGCATAGGGCAATTAAACGGTATTTCCGTAGCAATAGGGGTTATGGATTTTCAGTTTATGGGGGGTAGTATGGGATCCGTAGTCGGGGAGAAAATTACCCGTTTGATTGAATATGCTACTAAAGAATTTCTACCTCTTATTATAGTGTGTGCTTCCGGAGGGGCACGTATGCAAGAAGGAAGTTTGAGCTTGATGCAAATGGCTAAAATATCTTCTGCTTTATATGATTATCAATCAAATAAAAAGTTATTCTATGTACCAATCCTTACATCTCCTACTACTGGTGGGGTGACAGCCAGTTTTGGTATGTTGGGGGATATCATTATTGCCGAACCCAATGCCTACATTGCCTTTGCGGGTAAAAGAGTAATTGAACAAACATTGAATAAAACAGTACCCGAAGGTTCACAAGCGTCTGAGTATTTATTCCAGAAGGGTTTATTCGATCTAATCGTACCACGTAATCCTTTAAAAGGCGTTCTGAGTGAGTTATTTCAACTCCACACTTTCTTTCCTTTGAATCAAAATTAGAACATTAAGTCCATTATTTTGAGCAAACAAGTAATTCGTTTATCGGAATACAAGTGAAATTGAGACGAATGGGTTTTCTTTGTTGACATAAGATCTAATTGTATAACGAATCAAAAGTCACATAAAATCGGAAATCTGACCCTTTTTCTATATTCCTGATTATTGATCAAGAAGTCTCTATTAACAAGATAAAAGATGAAATTCTTTTTTTCGTGAAATTAGGCAAATAAAAAAATCTTCTTCTCGTCATATATAATTAAATTAAAATCTAGAAAATATAGTATAGAATTTTTTATCTTTCTATAGCGTACGATAATCCTATTTTGACTAAGAATCCCTGCTGGATGGGATTCTAACAAACCCTTGAATCAATATAAATAGAATCTAATTCATTAAAAAAAACTTTTTGCTTAGTGAATGAAATCCGAAGACAAGAGCAAAAAATGAAGAAAATAATATCTCATCCATATCCTCTCAAATTTTTCATGTAGAAAGATGAAAAACTACATTATATACTCACTTAGACTTAGATAGTAGATACTTATATTATTTTTAATTAATAATTAATTCTTAATAGATATAGATATTAATAAAAATTTTAAGTAGTAATAATTCCAATTTAGAATTATCAAATTATAATCAAGTCAAATTCAAATTTTATTATTATAATATAAATACTATATATATATTATATATTATATTTTTATTATATATATAAGTAAGATATAAGTATAATAAATAAATTAAATAATATATATATATATAAGATATAAGTAAGATCTTTATATATATTATATATATATAATAATAATAAGATAAGATATCTTTATATTATAAATAATATTATAAATAATAAATATAAAATCTAAATAATAATAACAGGTACAAATAGTAAATCGAGGTGCCCATTCTATGACAACTCTTAATTTTCCCTCTGTTTTGGTCCCTTTAGTAGGTCTAGTATTTCCGGCAATCGCAATGGCTTCTTTATTTCTTCATGTTCAAAAAAACAAGATTGTTTAGAGCCGAGGGCGCAAAATATTCTCTTTTTTTTTGAAACTGACGCTTGTATCATAACACAGATATCCATTTAGCTAAATATGGTATAAGAGGCTTCCGTCGAAATCTCCCCAAAATGCTATTAGCTAGTTTCAAATAGACCCGAATCGGCGAATAGCTGAACTGTAAAGTTGGTCTATCTATATACATGTGGCTATCTTTAGTGAGTCATACGAAGGGTGTGTTATTAGTTTAGATCTAACCAATTTAATGAATTACTCCTAAAGGTTCACATCAAACTAGTGCTAGTTGATGCGAGTTACTTCGGAAATAAACGGCAAATTCATTTGGGGTATTCTCTCAATTCCAAAAAAAGCAACCGGATCAAGTATGAGTTGTCGATCAGAACATATATGGATAGAACCTATAACGGGGGCTCGAAAAACAAGTAATTTCTGCTGGGCTGTTATCCTTTTTTTAGGTTCATTAGGATTCTTGTTGGTTGGAACCTCGAGTTATCTTGGTAGAAATTTGATATCTTTATTTCCGTCTCAGCAAATAGTTTTTTTTCCACAAGGGATTGTGATGTCTTTCTATGGGATCGCGGGTCTTTTTATTAGCTCCTATTTGTGGTGCACAATTTCGTGGAATGTAGGTAGTGGTTATGATCGATTTGATAGAAAAGACGGAATAGTGTGTATCTTTCGTTGGGGATTCCCTGGAAAAAATCGTCGGGTCTTCCTCCGATTTCTTATAAAAGATATTCAGTCCGTCAGAATAGAAGTTAAAGAGGGTATTTATGCTCGTCGTGTCCTTTATATGGATATCAGAGGCCAGGGAGCCATTCCATTGACTCGTACTGATGAGAATTTTACTCCACGGGAAATGGAACAAAAAGCTGCTGAATTGGCTTATTTCTTGCGTGTACCTATTGAAGTATTTTAAGAAATCAGCTGAGAAATGAATGCTTTCTCGCGGGAGGGCAAAAAAGCAAGAATCCTCTTTTTCTATAACATAACTTAATTGAGGTTTCTTCAGAACATTCATTCGAGTCAAAGCAGACATATATAGAACAAGTATAAAAAAACCTTTTTGGGGGATCTTTTATATGTATCGAAATATACACAACTCAATTCAATAATAAAAAAAAAGAGATTCATAGGTTCGATAACTTGTAATAGAACTGATGCGTGAGAGAAATATTAGATTACATAGAGTCGACGAATGAGATGGGTTCATTAACAATTCACAGATGAAAAAATGGCAAAAAAGAAAGCATTCACTCCTCTTTTATATCTTGCATCTATAGTATTTTTGCCCTGGTGGATTTCTCTCTCCTTTCAAAAAAGTCTGGAATCATGGGTTACTAATTGGTGGAACACTAGGCAATCCGAAACTTTTTTGAATGATCTTGAAGAAAAGAGTATTCTAGAAAAATTCATAGAATTAGAGGAACTCCTCTTCTTAGAGGAAATGATCAAGGAAGACTCGGAGACACATCTACAAAACCTTCGTATAGGAATTCACAAAGAAACAATCCAATTAATCAAGATACACAACGAGGGTCGTATTCATACGATTTTGCACTTCTCGACAAATATAATATGTTTCATTATTCTAAGTGGTTATTCTATTTTGGGTAATAAAGAACTCGTTATTCTTAACTCTTGGGCTCAAGAATTCCTATATAACTTAAGTGACACAATAAAAGCTTTTTCTCTTCTTTTATTAACTGATTTATGTATCGGATTTCATTCGCCCCATGGTTGGGAACTGATGATTGGCTTTGTCTACAAGGATTTTGGATTTGTTCATAATGATCAAATTATATCTGGCCTTGTTTCCACTTTTCCAGTCATTCTAGATACAATTTTAAAATATTGGATTTTCCGTTATTTAAATCGCGTATCTCCGTCACTTGTAGTGATTTATCATTCAATGAATGACTGAAAAATTATCTACCTAATCCAATTATAATGTTTCTTACTTTGCAGTTGTACATAAGCAAAGCATTGAAAATCGCTTTCTATTTCTACCCATCCCGGAGATTCATCCTATATTCCTATATATATTAATATTAATCGAGTCAAAACAAATTATTCCAGTAAATAACAGAATCGTGGATAGGAAACTCCATTAGTGACCTACCCAAATTTATTGTATAAATATATTTTCGGGATCAATGGTTGGACCATGCAAACTAGAAATACTTTTTCTTGGATAAAGGAACAAATTACTCGATCTATTTCCATATCGCTCATGATATATATCATCACTCGTACATCCATTTCAAATGCATATCCCATTTTTGCACAGCAGGGTTATGAAAATCCACGAGAAGCGACTGGACGTATTGTATGCGCCAATTGTCATTTAGCTAATAAACCGGTGGATATTGAGGTTCCGCAAGCGGTACTTCCCGATACTGTATTTGAAGCAGTTGTTCGAATTCCTTATGATATGCAAGTGAAACAAGTTCTTGCTAATGGTAAAAAAGGAGCCCTGAATGTGGGGGCTGTTCTTATTTTACCAGAGGGTTTTGAATTAGCCCCTCCCGATCGTATTTCCCCCGAGATAAAAGAAAAGATGGGCAATCTGTCTTTTCAGAGCTATCGCCCCAATCAAAAAAATATTCTTGTCATAGGCCCTGTTCCTGGTCAGAAATATAGTGAAATCACCTTTCCTATTCTTTCCCCCGACCCCGCTACTAAGAAAGACACTCACTTCTTAAAATATCCTATATACGTAGGCGGAAACAGGGGAAGGGGCCAAATTTATCCTGACGGGAGCAAGAGTAACAATACAGTTTATAATGCTACAGCATCAGGTATAGTAAGCAAAATCCTACGAAAAGAAAAGGGGGGATACGAAATAACCATAGCGGATGCATCGGATGGACGTCAAGTTGTTGATATTATCCCTCCGGGGCCAGAGCTTCTTGTTTCAGAAGGCGAATCTATCAAATTGGATCAACCGTTGACAAGTAATCCTAATGTGGGCGGATTTGGTCAGGGAGATGCAGAAATAGTACTTCAAGATCCATTACGTGTACAAGGCCTTTTGTTCTTCTTCGCATCTGTTATTTTGGCA